AGCCGGACAACTAAAGAGTAGGGTATCATTTCGAAAAGCAATGAAAAAAGCGATCGAATTAACCGAACAAGCTGATACAAAAGGAATTCAAATACAAATTGCAGGGCGTATCGATGGAAAAGAAATTGCACGTATCGAATGGATAAGAGAGGGTAGGGTTCCCCTCCAAACCATTCGCGCGAAAATCGATTATTGCGCCTATACAGTACGAACTATCTATGGAGTATTGGGAATAAAAATTTGGATATTTATGGACGAGTAGGAATAATAAGCCTTTACTTAACTTGTATTTTGGTGTCGATTTAAGGATGGAACAAAAAATGACAACCTTTTTCATTCTTTTTTCCATACAATCAATTCTAATTTTTAATCCCATAAGGTTTAATAAAAATTCGATTGACCTTTTGATAAAATTGCTATGCTTAGTGTGTGACTCGTTGGTTTTTGTTAAAATTAAGACTAAATAAAAACAAAGAACAAAATCTAAACTCATAACTATATAACTAATAACCAACTCATCGCATCACATTATCTGGATCCAAAGAAGCAGTCAAGATATGCTATTTTAGTACTATCATTGTATGTAGCAACTGAATTTTTTTTGGCATAAACAATTAATTAGAGTTATTGTCAAACAAAACAAAATTAAAATACAAAAAATAAAAAAGGATACGGATAAATGGAAAGGTGAGAGAAAGAAAAAAATGAATATAATTGACAAGATATATGATTCCAATATGTAAGGTCTTTGAAACATCTCATGAAATGTAATAAAGCATCAATACAGATTGCTACATAATTATATGAGATAAATCTGTGAAAAAATAAGAGCTTCAAGCCAATAACGACTAAGAGGGTTGTCTCAGGAACAAATTTCATTACAAGCTCCATTGTAGAATTCAGACCTAACCATTAATCAAGAAGCGATGGGAACGATGGAATCCGTGAATACATAAGATTCAATTAAAAATGAATCCTGATGATTCATTGGGAAGGATGGCGGAATGAACCAAAGATCCATTCATATATTCAGAAAAATTTTAAGTTAACTCTACAGCTGAACTAGATATTGAAAGCGTAAATATTCGCCCGCGAAAATTCTTTATTTTTCTTTTTTATTGAATTCTTCATATTTTAGCAATCCAATATGATACAAAAAATTATTATAACAACGAAAATCAAAATAATGAAATATTATAGAAAAAAACAAAAATATAAAAAAAGGAAAAGATAGATATTTAATATTTAATTATATACCCAAATAACAATATCTAGTAAACTAGAGAAATCCAAAAGAATTTATTTATTCAGTGTATTATTACATGTATCTATTAAATTATATATCTAAAAATTCAAGATTCATTTGAAATGAATATTGAATTTTTTCATTCGCGAGGAGCCGGATGAGAAGAAACTCTCACGTCCGGTTCTGTAGTAGAGATGGAATTACAAAATAACCATCAACTATAACCCAAAAAGAACTAGATTCCGTAAACAACATAGAGGACGAATGAAGGGAATATCTTATCGAGGGAATCGTATTTGTTTCGGAAGATATGCTCTTCAGGCACTTGAACCCGCTTGGATTACGTCTAGACAAATAGAAGCAGGGCGGCGAGCAATGACACGAAATGCACGTCGCGGTGGAAAAATATGGGTACGTATATTTCCTGACAAACCAGTTACAGTAAGACCCGCGGAAACCCGTATGGGTTCGGGGAAAGGATCTCCCGAATATTGGGTAGCTGTTGTCAAACCAGGTCGAATACTTTATGAAATAAGCGGAGTCGCCGAAAATATAGCCCGAAGGGCTATTGCAATAGCGGCATCAAAAATGCCTATACGAACTCAATTCATTATTTCAGGATAAGAATTAAGAATGTAGAACTAAAAGAAATGGATCTTTTGGGTAAAAACAAATAGAAATTTTTTTTTGGACAAACAATATTTCTTTTTCTTTTTCATCCTTTGCATTTATTTTTGCATTGAAAGAACAGATAAAAACAAAATATGATTCAACCTCAGACCCATTTGAATGTAGCAGACAACAGCGGGGCTCGAGAATTAATGTGTATTCGAATCATAGGAGCTAGCAACCGTCGATATGCTCGTATTGGTGACGTTATTGTTGCTGTGATCAAAGAAGCAATACCCAATACACCCTTAGAAAGATCCGAAGTGATCAGAGCTGTAATTGTACGTACCTGTAAAGAACTCAAACGCGACAACGGTATGATAATACGATATGATGACAATGCTGCAGTTATTATTGATCAAGAAGGAAATCCAAAAGGAACTCGAATTTTTGGTGCAATTGCCCGGGAATTGAGACAAAAATTTACTAAAATAGTTTCACTAGCGCCTGAGGTATTATAAGCCGAGAAGTAGAATATTTGAATGAACATAGTAGATTGTGTATCACGTATATACCTTTCATTTTTAATTTTTTTGTAATTAATAATTTAATAATAAACTAATAAAAAGACATGTTGATTATATCCAATTTTGGGGACACCACTTATTTTAGTTCATCATGGGTAGGGACACTATTGCTGATATAATAACCTCTATACGAAATGCTGATATGAATAGAAAAGGAACAGTTCGAATAGTATCTACTAACATCACCGAAAACATTGTTAAAATACTTTTACGAGAAGGTTTTATCGAAAACGCGAGAAAGCATCAAGAAAGAAACAAAAATTTTTTGGTTTTAACTCTGCGACATAGAAGAAATAAGAAAGGGCCTTATATAAATACTTTCCATTTAAAAAGGGTCAGTCGACCTGGTCTACGAATCTATTCTAACTATCAACGAATTCCTCGAATTTTAGGTGGAATAGGGATTGCAATTCTTTCTACTTCGCGAGGTATAATGACAGATCGGGAGGCTCGACTAGAAGGAATTGGCGGAGAAATTTTATGTTATATATGGTAATCCCTATACTATCCGAATTGGATCCAAAATTTCCTATTTGTGAACAAAAAAAGAGAAAGGACAGCTTGTCTAATATCACTCCTCTATTAGTTGATACTTTAAGGGGGTTTTGTCTGAAATGAAAGAACAAAAATGGATTCATGAAGGTTTGATTACCGAATCACTTCCTAATGGTATGTTCTGGGTTCGTTTAGATAATGAAGATCTGATTCTCGGTTATGTTTCAGGAAGGATACGACGTAGCTCTATACGAATCCTACCAGGAGATAAAGTTAAGATTGAAGTAAGCCGTTATGATTCAACCCGAGGTCGTATAATTTATCGACTCCGCAACAAGGATTCGACCGATTAAGCAGTTTTTCAACTTCAAACACTCTTTTCTACACGAATACAATTCAAGATTCAAAATATTAAGAAATTTATTTTCTTCCAAGAAATATATTCAAAATGAAAACCAAGGAATAACAAAGATGAAAATAAGGGCTTCTGTTCGTCAAATTTGTGAAAAATGTCGACTGATCCGCAGACGGGGACGAATTATAGTAATTTGTTCTAACCCAAAACATAAACAACGACAAGGATAATCATTTTACTATACTAAAAACGAAAAGTAATTTTCTAAAAGCTAAAAGATTTGATGGATGTAAAAAAATTGAAGCATTTGTTTTGACATGAAATGGATATATCCATATATCTTTGACTCAGATTTATGAGATGAAAAAATATGGCAAAATCTATACCAAAAATTGGTTCACGTAGAAATGGACGTATAAGTTCCCGTAAAAGTGCACGTAAAATACCAAAGGGTGTTATTCATGTTCAAGCAAGTTTCAATAATACCATTGTGACTGTTACAGATATACGAGGTCGAGTCGTTTCTTGGGCTTCTGCCGGTACTTGTGGATTTAGGGGTACAAAAAGAGGGACACCCTTTGCGGCTCAAACCGCAGTAGTAAATGCTATTCGTACAGTGGTGGAACAAGGTATGCAACGAGCCGAAGTCATGATAAAAGGTCCGGGTCTCGGAAGGGATGCAGCATTACGGGCTATTCGTAGAAGCGGTATACTATTAAGTTTCGTACGAGACGTAACCCCTATGCCACATAATGGCTGTAGACCTCCTAAAAAAAGGCGTGTGTAGAAATAAGAATTGAAGCGATTTCAAGAGAAATAAATGATTCAAAGATATGATCAATTTTGTAAAATAGTACTATGGTTCGAGAGCAAATAAGAGTATTTACTCGGACACTTCAGTGGAAGTGTGTTGAATCAAGAACAGATAGTAAATGCCTTTATTATGGGCGCTTTATTCTCTCTCCACTTATGAAAGGTCAAGCGGATACAATAGGCATTGCGATGCGAAGAGCGTTACTTGGAGAAATAGAAGGAACATGTATCACACGTGCAAAATCTGAAAAAATACCACACGAATACTCTACCATATTAGGTATTCAAGAATCAGTACACGAAATTTTAATGAATTTGAAAGAAATAGTATTGAGAAGTAATCTATATGGAACTTGTGAGGCGTCTATTTGCGTTAGGGGCCCCAGATGCGTAACTGCTCAAGATATCATCTTGCCACCTTATGTGGAAATAGTTGATAATACACAGCATATAGCTAGCTTGACAGAACCAATTGATTTGTGTATTGGATTACAACTCGAGAGAAATCGCGGATATCGTATAAAAACGGCAAATAACTTTCAAGACGGAAGTTATCCTATAGATACTCTATTTATGCCTGTTCGAAACGTGAATCATAGTATTCATTCATATGGAAATGGGAATGAAAAACAAGAGATACTTTTTCTTGAAATATGGACAAATGGCAGTTTAACTCCAAAAGAAGCACTTTATGAAGCCTCCCGGAATTTAATTGATTTATTGATTCCTTTTCTACATGCAGAAGAAGAAAACGTACATTTAGAGAACAATCAACCAAAAACTTCTTTACCCCTTTTTCCCTTTCACAATATATTGGCTGAAATAAGGAAAAACAAAAAAAAAATAGCATTGAAATTTCTTTTTATTGACCAATTAGAATTGCCACCTAGGATCT